TTAGCTTTAGCCAATGATACAAGCAGTTTCATAATTGGAACTAGTGTATCGAGTTTCTTCATACCATTATCCATTAGAAATGCATTTTCTAGCATTTGACTCCGTACCACTGAAGGATTTAGTCGCACACTTGAAATATAGCCCAAAAAGGCAAGAGAACGCTTGGATAATTGGTTTATATAGATCCTCTCTGGTTGTGACCACACATAAAAATAACATTGCCATAAATGGACAAGGTAATATTTCCACTTATTCATCAGAAGAGGCGTATCTTTTGAAACCAGAATTGCTTTTCCTTGATATCTAACATAATGTATAAAAGGATGCTTGAAGACCCGTAGGATAGCCCGAAAATAATTAGCAAATACTTTTACAAGATGTTCTATTTTTCCATAAAAATAGACTCGCTCAAAAAAAAACCTATAAGATGTTAATCGTAAATGAGAAGATTGGTTACGGAGAAAAAGTAAAATAGATTCGTATTCACATACATGAGAATTATATAGGAACAAGAATAATCTTCGATTTTCTTTTGAAAAAAAAGAAATCAATTTATTTTGAGTAATAAGACTATTCCAATTACAATACTCGTGAAGAAAAAACCGTAATAAATGCAAAGAAGAGGCATCTTTCACCCAATAGCGAATAATTTGAACCAAAATTTCCAGATGGAGGGGGTATGGTATTAATACATCTGACACATAATTCAAATGTGGGAATTTATCCTCTAAAAAAGGAAATATTGAATGAATTGATCGTAAATTATAAGATTTTGTGATTTCTGCTTCTTCTAAGGAAGATACTAATCGTAAGGAAAATGGAATTTCCACAATGAGTGCAAACCCTTCTGATAGAATTTGAGAATACAAATTTTTGTTGTACCCCAAAAAATGATTTTGGTTATAATAATTAGTGGAAATAATCAAATGATTCTGTTGATACATTCCAGTAATTAAACGTTTTACAATTAGTAAACTGGATTTCTTGTCATAACCCACATTTTCCAACAAAATGGATCCATTTAAAAAATGATCATGAGCAAATGCATAAATATACTCCCGAAAGAGAAGTGGGTATAGGAAGTTGTGTTGCCGAGATTTATCAAGTTCTAAATATCCTTGATATTCTTCCATTTTCAATTAGATTTGAACCAGGGATAGTATAATGAATTTATTGGGTTATCAAATGATACATAGTGCGATACAGTCAAAACAAGGTATTAAAGAATAATAATATATACCTCGTAAACAGGTAAGACTCATCAACGAACTCTCTATCCGCTCTTTTCTTTTTCCTTCTAATTGGTTTATGTTTATTTTAGGATAACAAGATAGTTAGAAATCCTTTATTTTTTCAACGCAATCGCTCTTTTGATTTTGGAAAAAAAAAAGATCTTTATCAATATACTGCTTCTTCTACACATTCATCTCTACCCCTAATGTAGAATAACTAATAGTTAGGACTCATAAAAAAATCGATAATCCGCTCATGAGAAAAGTCCTTCCCGCATCAAGCACTAATATCTTTTTAACGTATAATTAGATCGGGTAATCATTCAAATTAAGAACATAAGCTCGTTGCTTTTTATTTCTCTAGAATTGGAGCCCTAGAGCTCTATCCATTTATTCATTCGACCCGACTTGAAATTGATTTTGTTCCACATCAAGAATTCAAACAAGCTTTTGAACCCATCAGGTAAAAATATTCCCCGAATTCCCCATTGATACGACATGCTGTTTTTTCCATTCATTCCTTTCAGGATCAGTCGTGGTCTTACAAACTCTACCAATAGTATGGACGAATCTGTTACTTCATACAAATGTGTAAAAGATGCTAGCCGCACTTAAAAGCCGAGTACTCTACCATTGAGTTAGCAACCCGAATAAAAAAAAGAATTAGTATGTGCAGATACAATCAGAATCAAAAACGAAATGGAATTGCACGACGTAATCAAATAAAATATCAAATGGAATCAAATAAAAAAAAAAATGGATATACCGTCTCTTGTATCTTATGTTATCCCTTCTTAGATTATCTATTTTTTTTTTTGAATCAAAATTTTTATATCACACAAAAGTCACTTCTTGTATCACAGAAAATCCAATGAGCCCATCATGTGAATTGAATGAAGTAAAATAAAAAAAAACCAAGTCTATGAAGCGGAGATAACTAGATCTATTTATCCACAATCGGATTATATTTGTTTGATCCACTGTTGTCAATATGAATGTGAATAGTGAAAAACGAATACAATGGAGAACACAAAAGAATAAAAAAAAAAAAAATAGAAATAACAATTTCAATTGAATATCTTTCTTTTTTTATTTATATTTCATTATTCAATTTAATTAGTCAATTGAAATAAATAGAAATAGGAAAATATATATATATATAATATATAAGAATTAAAATGAAAAAAAGAGAAAATAAATAAAAAAAGAAAAAACTACGGAGTTGTGTTGGATTGGCACGATAGAGATAATGAACATAAATAGAAAAAAAAAAGTGTAGGCGAAAGAATAAATTAAGGTAAGGAAGAAGTAAAGTAGAAAAAAATCTCGGGTTTATTCAATCAATAAATAAATATAAGTAGAATAAACAAGCGTAATCCCTTGTGTTTTTTTATTTGTTCATAGATTTCCAACAAAAACCAACCCATTGATGGTAATGTCCAAATTTTTGATTTCTAGTATAAAACCAATTATTTCATTTATTCACTTGATTGATCTTTAATAAATAAGTGTAGTAGAACAAGAGAGGGGGGAAATAATAGAGAAAAGGTTATCCAAAGCTATAGACAAGTCATCCACACCCTCTTTTTTTTTTTTTATTTCATTAATTGAATTTTTCGGTTATTGATTCAGGTCAAATTCCGTAAAAACCGCAGCCCTCTTTAAAATATCATGAACAGTTCCTGTAGGTTGAGCACCTTTTTCAAGAAAATATAGAATTGCAGGAACATTTAAATAGGTTTGATTCTTTATCGGATCATAAAAACCCACTTTACGAAGATCTCTTCCCTCTCTTCGGGATCGAACATCAATTGCAACGATTCGATAAACGGCTCATTGGGATAGATGTAGATTAACAATACCCCCCCCAGAACCGTATAAGAAGTTTTCTCCTCGTACGGCTCGAGAAAATTTGAAGTTATGTATATGTATAGAATTCTAATTAATGTAAAATAGATCCATAGATTATCAAATCAATTAGACTATGATTTCATTTTTTTTTTTTATTCTTTTCCAAAAAAGAAATAAAAAAAAAAAAATTCTTATTTGTATCCTCATAACTCAAGTTGGGTAACTCTCACTCAAAGGAAAACCTTTAAGCATTTCATTTATTGAGCCGTCTATAACCCCCTTTTTGCCTGTCTCCTTTAGAATCTATTCTATTCTTCATTCTGATCTAGTTTAGTTATTGAGACAATTAACAAGTTTAGTTATTAAAACAATTAAAAAAGGTATTTCCTTGTTCCGGGATCCTTTATCTTTGCTTTGAATCATTGGGTTTAGACATTACTTCGGTGATCTTTAATCCTTTCAAAATGGCAGCAACATACCATTTTTTGTGATTTCTTTTTATCAAAGAACCATATGAATGATTGATTCTCGCGTGATACACTTTTGATCAAAAGAGTTTTCCTAATTCCAACAAATTTGATGTTTGAATTTGAAACTTGCTTGAATTGGATCCTTTCGATTTCTATATCGAAAATATACTTACGAAGTTGTTTCAACTTATTGATTGACACTAACCCTAGATCTCCGCCCCTGATAAATGAATTAATACTTTCTACTCGAGCTCCATCATGTAATATTTACATTCAAACTTCCCCAAAATGAAATGAGGGTTATAGTGGAACAGAACAAACGATGTCGAGCCAAGAGCATCTTCATTCCTATATATAAAAGAAAATGGTGGATGTAAGATAAGAATCCACAGTTGATCATGTCCTTCAAGTCGCACGTTGCTTTCTACCACATCGTTTTAAACGAAGTTTTACCATAACCTCTAGTTTCTTGGAACTGGTATGTAATTGATTCAATTATGGAATCATGAATAGTCATTGGTTTAGTTGGTACATAGTTATCTATACTGTTATGAATGGGTAGTTTCTTAAAAAGTATCAGCAAGAATTCCATTTTTTTTTTAAACCCACATTTTCTTTTAGATATTGGATTTTCTTTTAGTATATTGGATGAATACAATTTTTTGTATGAATGCAATATTTATTTAATATGAAATGGAATATATATATTATTCTTTTTTTTTTTTTATTTCTATAAATTTAGAAAAAATTACGAATAAATAAGAAATACGTTCTTTTTGAATCCGCATTTTCAAGTTTCTTGATAGGATGGATTCGCCAGTTTAACACTTCTTCAAGTACCAAGGATTCATAGGAAATCATTCAAAATAATTGATTGAAAGTTTTCTACCTCGATATTATTATTTGACTAAAGTTTTCCAATAAGGGAAGGGACATTTTATTATCTTTTATTATCATAAAAAAAACCTATTCGAATTAACCCATCAATGATTTAAAACAAATAGATAGATCAAAAACAAATCCAATTTTTTTTGACTCTAAATTATTTTAGCCTAAACCGGTCTTAAGAGACTTAATCCCATTGATTCAATTCAATTAGTACCAAAAACGCAAGCCCTTCGTATTTATAATTCCACATAAATCCACAGAAATAAAATAATCAAGTTGCACACACCATTTAAGGGATAGAGAATAAGAGAGGCTTTCACATTTCGATTTTGAATTAAAATGACATCATGGAAAATATATGAGACGTAAGGTTTTTTTATGAATAACGAATTTCAAATATGAATATGAAAGATATGGACATACGATGAAAAGCCCGTCCTACTTTTTTTTTCATTAAAAAAGTCTTTTTTTTTTTATCTATGTTCCCATCTTTTACCTAGATAAAAAATGGATTCAATTCCATCTACGTCTTATGGTATTTAAACTCGATTAAATTTGTGAAAAAAATATGATTTAGAGACGAATCAAAAATAAGAAAAATAATGATAAGAAAGAAGAATCACATTCTATCTAATATTAGACTCTTAAACAGAAGGTTGTTCAAAAAAGGCAATCTTTTTTTGATATGATAATTTTGATATGATTATATCATATATAATATTATGGAATATTATGATATATAATATCATAATACTATGATATATATAATACGCATACTCTGGGACGGAAGGATTCGAACCTCCGAATAGCGGGACCAAAACCCGTTGCCTTACCACTTGGCCACGCCCCATTTCTATTCAAGACTAATAAACACTAATATTGTTATTGGTTGTTCGTCAATTCCAGTCCAAATATTGATAGAATCAATTAGATTGTTGCTAGGATTTTGATACGTGTAGATATCGAATGAAACTGAATTTATTGATCATTAGATATAATTCAATTAAGATATTGTATGAAAGTAGGATTTATTTTATATCTATTTTGATTTGAGAATGGAAGGATTTTTGATTGGCTGAGTTCAAATCAAAGAAAAGAAAGGTTTTTTGACCTACCTTATGTTATTCATTTTTACCTTATCCCTTATATCAATAATAAGATATTAATAACTCAATCAACTCAAAAAAAAATTATCTTCAAGAACAAAATGTTTGTTATGCTTAATATTTTAAGTTTAATCTGTATCTGTCTTAATTCTGTCCTTTATTCAAGTAGCTTTTTCTTAGCCAAATTACCCGAGGCCTACGCTTTTTTGAATCCAATAGTAGATATTATGCCAGTAATACCTGTGTTCTTTTTTTTATTAGCTTTTGTGTGGCAAGCTGCTGTAAGTTTTCGATGAGATTTTTCATACTGTCCTAGAAAAATTCATGATTTACTCGAAAAAAAAATTCTAACAATTTCTAATATAAGATCAGATAAGTCTTACATACAGTCTGAACCGTTAAGTTAAATATTGAAATTCTTGTATAGCTGTGCTAAATCTAGATCACTCTCATTTTCTTGTTATAACTTTTTTTTCCATTGAACGACCCTATTAGAGTCCCCCACAATATATAATTGTGGGTATAAAAGAAAATTTTCATTAATAAACAACTCAACTCTGATTTTCTGAAATTTTTTTTTTTTTTCTAGAAATCACTTCATTTCTTGGTGTCAAAAAATAGGGTATGCAGTATAAAAATAGAGAATCTATTCTCTTTTTTTTTTTGAAAAAAAAAAAATGCTATTGGAGATTGTGTAATGCTTACTCTAAAACTATTTGTTTATACAGTAGTGATATTCTTTGTTTCTCTCTTCATTTTCGGATTCCTATCTAATGACCCGGGACGTAATCCTGGACGTGAAGAATAAAAAATCAGATTTTTGTTTTCCTTGCTTGATTTGCAAATTTTTATCTATTCCACATCTTTCTTTAACTATATAAAAAAAAAAAAAAATACCAAGTCATCGACAGAAACGGAAAGAGAGGGATTCGAACCCTCGGTACGAAAAACGCGTACAACGGATTAGCAATCCGACGCTTTAATCCACTCAGCCATCTCTCCCCCAATTGAAAAATGAAAAAGAATAATTACTATGATACATTAAGTAAGGCTTGAAAAAAGCCCTTCTTTATCTCTCTTTATTATTTTATTATATCTTTATTATTTATTATATAGATAGCTATATAAAGCTATATATAGATAATATATATCTAAAAACTTTTATCAGAAATTCCAATTCCATTTAGATTTTAAATAAAGTAAGGGCTCAAAAGAGATATCTACAATCCAATATTTGAATATATAAATACCAATCTATTAAATGTTAATAAATAAAATTTTGAATAAATTAAGAAAATAAAAAAGAAAATGAAAATATATATATATATTAAATAATAAATCAAATCAATAAAAGTACCTTGTTTATTTCGTCCGAAAAGTCCCTTTTTATTTCCACGGCCTGGCCTGGTCAGTACCTAGCCGGGCTTTTTTTTTTGTTCCAATGAATCGTAGAAAAAATGATTTATTTTATTTGAAAACTCAAAATTCTTTTGAAATAAAATAAAAAAAATCGAAACAACAATCATATCATAAGAAGGATTTTTTCGATTCCTATGATACAGAATCAAATGATAGAGAATCAAAGTGTCATTTCTTATTATTCTTTCTTTTTTTATTTACTTTTTTTTACTGGAATAAAAAAAACTTATCATTTAATTAGTTAAATGAGTCCTCGTTTACTAATCTCATTAGTCTTCCTGATAAAAATATGTCAACGCTCTCATTTTCATGATTTTTTTTCTGATCCTATTTTTTTATTACTTATTACTAGGACCTATTTTTGTGTTCGACAAAAGGTCGATTTATATGCAATAATAGCATTGTAGCGGGTATAGTTTAGTGGTAAAAGGGTGATTCGTTCTATTAACCCTTTAATAGTTAAAGGGTCTTTCGTTTGATTTATATTTCGATCAAAAACTTTATTTCTTAAAAGGATTAAATCCTTTTCCTATCGATGAAAAATTCGAGGAAAAATAGAAATTCTCGTGATTTGTATCCAAGAGTCCGTTATAAATTGAAAAAATTGGATCATGAAATTACGAAACATAATTTATTTTTGAATTGGATCCATACTTCCAATTGAACGAGTAAGGAATCCATGGATAAAGGTAGAAAGAACGGTCTATTTCTAATCGTAACTAAATCTTCAATTTGAGATTTATATAAGGGAGATTGAAGCAAAACAAAATAGCTATTAAACAATGTCTTTGGTTTACTAGAGACATCGACAGATTATATTGTTTTAGCTCGTTGGAAACAAAAAAGACTTTTCCTAAGGATTATTTCAAATAGAAATAGGGAACGAAGTAACTAGAAAAGATTGTTAGAATCCTCTTTTCTTCTATAGGGATCATCTAGAAAGCAGGTCCTTTTGAATGCATTCAGACAGAAAGGCTGACATAGATGTTATGGGTAGAATTTGTTTTTTTTTCGTTTACATCTTTTTTTTCCATCTTCCATAAAGGAGCCGAATGAAATCAAAGTTTCACGTTCGGTTTTGAATTAGAGACGTTCAAAATGATGAATCAACGTCGACTATAACCCCTAGCCTTCCAAGCTAACGATGCGGGTTCGATTCCCGCTACCCGCTTATCTTATCTATTTTATCTTCTATTTTTTTGATTAAAATGATATCGTAATTTTATAGATTTATTATTTTTTGATTACTATATTTCGAAATTCATAATAGACAAATATTTTTGAATTGATTCATTTCAAATTCGAATATTTTCATTCTATTTTAGAATATATAAAATTATTATTATATTATATAAAGTACTCTATATTATTTTATAAAATAAGATAATTGAATTAATATAGAATAAAATGAATCTAGAATTACTATAAATCATAATAAGATAAATTTGACAATTCAATTGTAAATTCAATTAATGGAATGCATCATTGAATTGAATAAGCAATTTCCGGAATTCGTGCACATCTTTTTTTTTATGAACAAAAGATGTGCAAATAAGAAAAAAAATAGGAGTGAAATTAACTGTGACACGTTCATTAAAAAAAAATCCTTTTGTAGCAAATTTTTTATTAAAAAAAATAAATAAGCTTAACACAAAGGAAGAAAAAGAAATAATAATAACTTGGTCACGAGCATCTACCATTATACCCACAATGATTGGTCATACTCTTGCTATTCATAATGGAAAGGAACATTTGCCTATTTATATAACAGATCGTATGGTAGGTCATAAATTGGGAGAATTTGTGCCAACTCTAAATTTCCGGGGGCATGCGAAAAATGATAATAAATCTCGTCGTTAATAATTTTAATTAGTAAAATCAAAAAATAAATAGAAAAAAAATAAAGATACTTATGATTCATTAGTGAGAGGTGAAACTTATGATAAAGAAGACAAAAAAGAATGGATATACAGAAGTATACGCTTTAGGTCAATATATATGTATGTCCACTCACAAAGCACGAAGGGTAATTGATCAGATTCGTGGACGTTCTTACGAAGAAACACTTATGATACTAGAACTCATGCCTTATCGAGCATGTTATCCCATTTTTAAATTGGTTTATTCTGTAGCAGCAAATGCTAGTCACAATATGGGTCTCAACGAAACCAATTTAGTCATTAGTAAAGCTGAGGTCAACAAAAGTATTACTGTGAAAAAATTAAAACCTCGAGCTCGAGGCCGAAGTTATCCGATAAAAAGACCCACTTGTTATATAACTATTGTATTGAAAGATATATCTTTCAATGAAGAAGAGTGTAAAAGATCCGAATACTCCATATTATGCTTAAAAAAACCTAGATGTATAAATAAATACGCGGATATCACATGTTATAATATGGATAATAACGGGGGAGTATGGGACAAAAAATAAATCCACTCGGTTTTAGACTTGGTGCAACCCAAGGACATCGTGCTATTTGGTTTGCCCAACCAAAAAAGTATTCTGAAGGTCTACAAGAAGATCAAAAAATACGAGATTGTATCAAAAATTATGTAAAAAAAAATATAAGAATATTCTCCGGTGTTGAGGGAATTGCACGTATCGAGATTCAAAAAAGAATTGATCTCATTCAAGTAATAATCTATATGGGCTTCCCAAAGTTATTAATAGAAAATGGGTCTCGAAGAATCGAAGAATTACAAATGAATGTACAAAAAGAGTTAAATTTTGTCAACCGAAAACTAAACATTGTTATTACAAGACTTGAAAACCCTTATGGAAACCCTACTATTCTTGCAGAATTTATCGCCGGGCAGCTAAAGAATAGAGTTTCATTTCGAAAAGCAATGAAAAAAGCTATTGAATTAACTGAACAGGCAGGTACAAAGGGAATTCAAGTACAAATTGCAGGGCGTATAGACGGAAAAGAAATTGCACGTGTTGAATGGATCAGAGAAGGTAGGGTTCCTCTACAAACCATTCGAGCTAAAATTGATTATTGTTCCTATACAGTTGTAACTATCTATGGGATATTAGGGATTAAAATTTGGATATTTGTAGACGAGGAATAATAAGCCTTTCCTCAATTTGTCTTTCTATTTTATTCAATCATAGAACAAAAAAAAATTCATTCTTTTTTTTTAATAGTAAATGATAAATTCTATAGGCTTGAATAAAAATTCAATTAATTATTTGAAATAATTGCTATGCTTAGTGTGCGACTCGTTGGTTTTTCTGTTAGGATCAAAATCGATCTGACCATAACATAATCTGAACTAATAATTGAAAAAAAAAAATAACCAACTCATCGTTTCACATTATCTGGATCGAAAAAAGAAAGCAGTCAAGATATGTTATATTGGTCATGTTATATCATTGTAGCAACTGAAATCTTTTTTGCATAAACAAAAACACCAATCTAATTATCAGTTGTGAAGCATTAAAAGTATACGGATAAATGGAAGGGTGAAAGAAAGAGAGAAAAAAAATATCAATGATATAAGATTCCAATATGGAATATGTAAGGTCTATGAGTCATCTCATAAAAGGTAGTGTAAGAAAACAGCAATACTGATTGATTCATAATTAGATTAATCTGTTAATAGAAGAAAAAAGCCAAGAGCCCTGAGTCAATAAAGACTGAGAAGATTGACTCAACAACAAATTTCATTTATTAGGGGCTCCATTGTAGAATTAAGACCTAACCATTAATCAAGAAATGATGGGGACGAGGGAACCCAAGAATACATAATATTCTGTTGAAAATAAATATTAATGATTCATTGGGTAGGATGGCGGAATCCACCCAAGACCAATCCATTAATTCGGAAAGGTCATTTCATGGGCTAAGCTTAGAACATAAATACATATAAAAAGAGTAAATATTCGCCCGCGAACTTTTTTTTATTGGCTTGAATTTCTATATTTTGGTCGATCAAAGACCCCCAAAAAAATAATAGATAATAAAATAAAAGAGAAACCAAAATTAAATAAAGATTCCATTATTTATAAGACCTTAAAAAACTTATCTATAATTTTTTTTGAATATATATAATATATAAATATGTAAATCATGTATAAATAGAATACATATTGAGTTCTATCTCAAAAGAAGAGAGAAAAATGGATAATAGATTAGATGAAATCTCAAAGAATACCCTAATTCAGTCTATTATTGACACTATATATGTATAGTCTATTCTTTTGGAATCGTTTCGTTCGTGAGGAGCTGGATGAGAAGAAACTCTCATGTCCGGTTCTGTAGTAGAGATGGAATTGAGAAAAAACAACCATCCACTATAACCCCAAAAAAACTAGATTTCGTAAACACCATAGAGGAAGAATGAAAGGAATTTCGTATCGAGGTAATCATATTTGTTTCGGTAGATATGCTCTTCAGGCACTTGAACCCGCTTGGATCACATCTAGACAAATAGAAGCGGGACGAAGAGCAATGACACGAAATGCACGACGTGGCGGAAAAATATGGGTACGTATATTTCCAGACAAACCAGTTACAGTAAGACCCACGGAAACACGTATGGGTTCGGGGAAAGGATCTCCTGAATATTGGGTAACTGTCGTTAAACCGGGTAGAATACTTTATGAAATGGGCGGAGTAGCAGAAAATATAGCCAGAAAAGCTATTTCAATAGCGGCGTCAAAAATGCCTATACGAACCCAATTCATTATTTCGGGATAGGAATGTAGAATCAAAGGAAAGCGGTCTTTGGTATGCAAAAAAAAAATTGCCATTTCAAATTTCTTTTTTGTTTGGTTTGAACAAACAATATTTCTTTTTGTTTTTTTTAGCCCTTTGAATTGAAAGAACAGATTCACAAAAATAATATGATTCAACCTCAAAGCCATTTGAATGTAGCGGATAACAGCGGGGCCCGAAAATTGATGTGTATTCGAATCATAGGAGCTAGTAATCGACGATATGCTCATATTGGTGACGTTATTATTGCTGTAATCAAAGAAGCAGTCCCAAATACACCTCTAGAAAGATCAGAAGTGATTAGAGCTGTAATTGTACGTACTTGTAAAGAACTCAAACGTGAAAACGGTATGATAATACGCTATGATGACAATGCTGCGGTTGTTATTGATCAAGAGGGAAATCCAAAAGGAACCCGAATTTTTGGTGCGATCCCCCGCGAATTGAGACAGTTAAATTTCACTAAAATTATTTCATTAGCACCTGAAGTGTTATAAGATGAGACCGAGATATAGTTAGAATATTTGAATGAAATTAATTAATAGATTGTATCTCACGTATATACTTTTCAAAATTCAAAAATATTGAATAAATAAAGAGCATGTTAATTATATTAAAATTCGAAAGCAACACTCATTTTGGTTTATCATGGGTAAGGATACTATTGCTAACCTACTAACCTCTATACGCAATGCTGACATGACTAGAAAAGAAATGGTTCGAATACCATCTACTAACATCACTGAAAACATTGTGAAAATACTTTTACGAGAAGGTTTTATTGAAAACGTAAGGAAACATTTTAAAAACAACCAAAATTTTTTGGTTTTAACCCTACGACATAAAAGGAATAAGAAAGGACCATTTAAAAGTTTTTTAAATTTAAAACAGATCAGTAGACCTGGTCTACGAATCTATTCTAACTATCAAAAAATTCCTAGAATTTTAGGAGGGATGGGGGTTGTAATTCTTTCCACTTCTAGGGGTATAATGACAGACCAAGAGGCTCGACTAGAAAAAATGGGCGGAGAAATTTTGTGTTATATATGGTAATCTTTATAATATGCGAATTATATACAAAACTTCCCTATCTCCTTTTTGTAAAAAAAAAAAGAGAGGATTTCTAATATGATATAAGTCTTGCTTCATTAGTTGATACTTCAAGGGTTTTCAGCAAAAATGAAAGAACAAAAAAAAAGTGATGAAGGTTTAATTACAGAACCCCTGATATGTTCCGGGTTCGTTGTCGTTTAGAGAATGGAGATAGAATTATAGATTTTTTTTAGGACCGATTCAACATAGTACTATACATATACTAGCGCGGAATAGTGTTAAAATGAAAGTCAATTTTTATGATTCAACCATAGAATGTATAGTTTTATAAACTACAAAACAAAGATGCAAATAATTTTTTTGGTTTTCAATTTCAATATTCTTTTGTTTTTGTTTTGTAAGGATACACTTCTAAATTCAAAATTTCAAGAAACTCATTTTCTTCAAATAGGTAGATTCGCAATTAAAGTAAGGAATGACAGACAAATATGAAAATAAGAGCCTCCATTCGTAAAATTTGTGAAAAATGTCGACTGATCCGTAGGCGGAAACGAATTATAGTAATTTGTTCCAACCCGAGACATAAACAAAGACAAGGATAATCTTTCTAAAAAACTAAAAAAAAAGATCTGTTTTAACATGAAATGGATATATCCATATATCTCTGATTTATATTTATGAGATGATAAAATATGGCAAAACCTATACCAAGAAGTGGTTTACGTAGGAATGGACGTATTGGTTTACGTAAAAGTACGCATAAAATACCAAAGGGAGTTATTCATGTTCAAGCAAGTTTCAACAATACAATTGTGACTGTTACGGATGTACGGGGTCGAGTAATTTCTTGGTCCTCCGCCGGTACTTGTGGATTCAAAGGTACAAGAAGGGGGACGCCATTTGCTGCTCAAACCGCAGCAGGAACTGCTATTCGGACAGTAGTGGATCAAGGTATGCAACGAGCAGAAGTCATGATAAAAGGCCCCGGTCTCGGACGAGATGCAGCATTAAGAGCTATTCGTCGAAGCGGTATACTATTAAGTTATATATGTGATGTAACTCCTATGCCCCATAATGGCTGTAGGCCCCCTAAAAAAAGACGTGTGTAAAAATAACCATTAACTAGATTTCAAGAGAAATAAACAATTCAATAATTTGATCAAATAATATTTAATATTACTATGGTTCGAGAGAAAATAAGAGTATCTACTCGGACACTAAAGTGGAAATGTCTTGAATCCAGAGCAGACAGTAAACGTCTTTATTACGGACGCTTTATTCTGTCTCCACTTATGAAAGGTCAAGCAGATACAATAGGTATTGCGATGCGAAAAGCTTTGCTTGGCGAAATAGAAGGAACATGTATCACACGTGCAAAATCTGAAAAAATACCACATGAATACTCTACCCTAATAGGTATTCAAGAATCAGTCCATGAAATTTTAATGAATTTGAAAGAAATTGTATTGCGAAGTAATCTGTATGGAAGTGGTGGCGCGTATATTTATGTCAAGGGTCCTGGATATGTAACGGCTCAAGATATCATCTTACCACCTTCTGTGGAAATCATTGATAATACGCAGTATATAGCTAAACTAACAGAACCAATCCATTTTTGTATTGAATTACAAATAGAGAGAAATCGAGGATATCGTATACAAACCCCAAATAACTTTCAAGACGGAAGTTATTCTATAGACGCTGTATTCATGCCTGTTCGAAATGCGAATCATAGCATTCATTCTTATGTCAATGGGAATGAAAAAGAAGAAATACTTTTTCTCGAAATATGGACAAATGGAAGTTTAACTCCTAAAGAAGCACTTCATGAAGCCTCTCGGAATTTGATTGATTTATTTATTCCTTTTTTACATGCGGAAGAAGAAAATTTCCATTTGACCAACAATCAACACAAAATTACTTTACCCATTTTTACTTTTCATGATAGATTGGCTAAACTAAGGAAAAATAAAAAAGAAATAGCATTCAAATCCATTTTTATTGACCAATCAGAATTGCCTCCTAGGATCTATAATTGCCTCAAAAGATCCAATATACATACATTATTAGACCTTTTGAATAATAATCCAGACGAGCTTATGAAAATTCAAAATTTTCGCATAGAAGACATAAACCATATATTAAACATTCTAGAAATAGAAAAACATTTCATATAAATTGGAAATCCAATGGATTTTTTTTTTCTTTAGCTTTTGAAAAAACGGTATAAAAAAGAAAAAGACGAAAATGGAGTTTG